ATTTGCTTTATCAGGTATCAAACGAGAACTGCGAGCAAATAAAACGCCTTTTAAAAGTATTAATACAGTCACATGGATGGTAAATGCGTGAATATGGTGGACTAAAAAATCTGCGGTTCCTAATGGAATAGGTAGCAAAGCGACTTTGCCGCCTACAGCGACTAACTCGCCACCTCCCCACGTTAAGCTGGTACTTGTTGTTGCACCAGGAGCTGTTACGCCAGGTGCGTTAGCATGGATATTTTGTACCCATTGAGCCAAGATGGGTTGTAATTGTATGGCAGTATCCGAAAACATATCTTGGGGACGGCCTAAAGCACTCATGGTATCATTATGAATGTACAAGCCAAAACTGTGAAAACCAAGAAATATACATACCCAGTTAAGATGCGATATGATTGCATCGCGGTGTCTAAGGACGCGATCTAATAGATCGTTGTACCGAGTAGTTGGATCATAGTCTCTTACCATAAAAATGGCTGCATGTGCAGCAGCACCAACTATTAGAAACCCGCCAATCCACATGTGGTGTGTGAACAAGGAAAGTTGTGTACCATAGTCAGTAGCTAGGTATGGATAGGGGGGCATAGAGTACATATGATGAGCTACAACAATAGTTGTAGAGCCTAACATAGCGAGGTTAAGAGATAATTGAGCATGCCATGATGTTGTTAGGATTTCATAGAGACCCTTATGGCCTTGTCCTGTAAATGGGCCCTTATGAGCCTCCAAAATATCTTTAAGTCCATGACCAATACCCCAGTTGGTCTTATACATATGACCCGCGATCAAGAAAAGAATAGCAATAGCTAAATGATGGTGCGCAATATCGCTCAACCATAGGCCCCCGGTTATTGGATCTAATCCTCCGCGAAAACTAAGAAATTCCGCGTATTTGGACCAATTCAAGGTGAAAAAAGGAGTTGCCCCTTCGGCAAAACTAGGATAAAGTTGAGCCAAAAGGTCACGATTCAAGATAAATTCATGAGGAAGTGGTATCTCCTTAGGATCAACCCCAGCGTCGAGAAATTGGTTAATCGGTAAAGATACATGAATTTGGTGTCCCGCCCAAGAAAGAGACCCAAGTCCTAATAACCCCGCTAAGTGGTGATTCAACATGGATTCTACATCTTGGAACCAGGCCAATTTGGGAGCGGCTTTGTGATAATGGAACCAACCCGCAAAAAGCATTAACGATGCAAAAATCAATGCACCGATTGCGGTACAATACAGTTGTAATTCACTAGTTATTCCAGAAGCTCGCCAAATCTGAAAAAACCCGGAGGTTATTTGGATTCCTCGGAAACCCCCACCTACATCACCATTCAAAATTTCTTGCCCTACTATCGGCCAAACTACCTGAGCACTAGGTCCAATGTGAGTAGGATCGCTTAGCCATGCTTCATAATTGGAAAAACGGGCACCGTGGAAGTACATGCCACTCAACCAAAGAAAGATAATGGAGAGTTGGCCAAAATGAGCACTAAAGATTTTTCGAGAGATCTCCTCCAAATCACCAGTATGACTATCGAAATCGTGAGCATCAGCATGTAGGTTCCAGATCCAAGTGGTAGTATCAGGGCCCTTAGCTAATGTTTTTGAGAAATGCCCGGGTCTGGCCCATTCCTCAAAAGATGTTTTTACAGGATCCCTATCCACAACAATTTTAACTTCTGATTCCGGTGAACGAATAATCATTAAGTCCTCCTCTTTCCGGACAAGACATACAAAGAGACTTGCCAACTGTCTTTTTAGTGAATCTTTGAAAGATAGATATTATGGTTAGCCTTTTTCTTTACTATCTACCGTCCTTCTATTTTTTTTTTAGTTATTCACTGGAGCAATTATATATTGAAGTCAATCCGAGGCAAGTGTTCGGATCTATTATGACATAAGAATTAGGTGCCTAACGGACAACGGTTATCCGGGAAAATTATTTCCCGACGTAATAAATTTTTTTAAGAAGCTAGTGTATTTTTTTTTTTAGAGTATAAGTCCCTATCTACATCTACTTTCCTTGAGTGAGCATAATATAGATTTTTTATTCGATTCAAAATTCCAAGATAACTCATTAGAATTTGGAATAAGACCACCCTGATATATATATTAGGCAGGAATGACCCCTTTTATTTGCTTTATTCTCTTCTGTTCTAGAGCCCATCCCTATTGTTTATCCTTATGAAATTTGATATAAAATCGAAGGTAGAAGAAAAGGATATAATGAAATTCTTGATTCGATCTTCCCCCCTAAATTATTTGATTAATAGATCAACAACCAAATCACCTTTTTTCCGAAAAAGTAGAGTGCCCTTATTCAAATTCAAAGCGCTTCGTAATCTTCAACCAGTTCTGTGCTTCAATATAATTTCCCGGAGTAAGCCCTATAGCTTGTTTCCAATACTCAGCAGCTTGATCAAACCAAGCTTCCGCAATTTCCGAATCACCCTGTAGAATGGCCTGTTCTCCTCGGTCGGAATAGGCATTTCCTTCCCCTAGAACCGTACTTGAGAGTTTCCTACCTCATACGGCTCAGAAATTCCTATCTTTATTTCCCCTATCTTAACTGAATTCGATTTCTCAAAAATCGATCCAATTTCTTCTTGGGTTAAGCAGAAGAAGTTAATTACCTAAGTTTCAAACCCTAATTTTGATCAATAATCAGTTTGATCTTTTCTCCCACCTTCAGAAGAATGAAGCATAGATAGACCTATATCCTTCGTTCGAATTTTCTGAAAGGTAACTATCTCGGTTTCGTTTCTTTCATATATGAAATTTCTATAGAATCCTTGAAAAAGACTTTTTCTCATAAGGAAGAAAAAAGAACTTACTATCTTTGGGATCTGATACTACACCGCTGCTTAATCCCTTAGTGGATCGACTGTATTACATAAGTGGATTCCTAAATTGTGCCCCATATTATGGTATAATTAAGCAGTTTTTTTTAGTTGTATCGACCTAGTCGCTCACTAATTGATCTTTACGGTGCTTTCTCTATCAATTTGAGACTTTATCCATAGAGTAGTAGTATAGGCTCTACTTTATTCCTATTTGGATTCTCATGAAGTGTCCTTCCTTCCTACAGCTGATAGGGCAAAATCGTTGTTTTGACGATCCCTATGTAGAAAGCCCTTTTTCTAGTATTTACTAGAAAATTTCATCTTTTTTTTTCTTCTTTCTATAGTGGAGATAGTCGCACGTAATGACAGATCACGGCCATATTATTAAAAGCTTGTGGTAAGAAGGGGTTTCGTTCTAGCGCCCGGAAATAATATTCCAAGGCCTTTGTATGCTCTCCATTGCTTGTGTGTATAAGGCCTATGTTATATAGTATATAACTTCGATCATAGGGATCAATTTCTAGTCGCGTAGCTTCATAATAATTCTGCAAAGCTTCCGCATAATTTCCTTCGGATTGAGCCAACATCCGTTACGGTCGTTCATTCTATTCAAAAAATCTCCGTTTCAAAACCGTACATGAGGTTTTCATCTCATACGGCTCCTCCCTTCTTTACATAATACTAAGCGAAAAATCTATAGAATGAAAATCGAATTAGTCCCATCTCATTATGGACCGAAAGGGGCTGGTATTTTTCCAAGAAATCTCTAGCCAACCTTCCCTCAAGAGGTTTTTCTTAACACCAATAAATTCTATTAGTGCTAGAGGAAAACGATAGCTCCAAGAATTTCTTTGTTCTCAACGCCTCCTATTTATAGGAATTAGCCACTTCAACGACCTTTGATGGTTATAAGGGTATCCAAAGTACAAACCTGATGGTTGTTTGTTATCCCAACCATTCTTCCCAACCCTGATACCGATCAGGAAAGGGCTAATTTCTAACAAAGTTTTTCTCTTGTTGATTCCTATTTCGAGGTGTAGTGCTTTTCTCCCTTATGCTGCCTATTGGTACTAGTAGAGTAGGATTGGCCTGTAATATGGAACCCATCCTGTAGGTGTAACCTTTCGCTCAATACTCAAATCTACAATTGAAGCATTTGAAGCCACATCAATCGAGGATACACGACAGAAGGAATTGTTAGTTCACACTTCACCTTCCCCAAGCGTGGGTTTCCTTTACTAATTTTGTTCTCTCTACGTGAAACCCCTCTCTTTCTCGTAAGACTGAGATGTGGGTAGGGCTAAAAAAAACAAACAAAAAAAAGACTCAAATCGCACCATCTCTATAATAAGTAAATGCCCGTTTTTCCCCTGAAGTTGTCGGAATTATTTGCAATAAAATATTGGCTACAATCGAGGAGGTCTTATCAATGAAATTTCCATTTATACGGGATCTAGGCATAATTCCCAATCCATTCTATATAGAATTCTTTTCATTCTATCACAAAATAACATAAAAACAAAACATTCGATTCGTATAAATCGATCCATATGCTCTAAATGGATAAGAGAGGTATGGATTTTCCGCTCAACTAAAATTGAATTGTCTCCTTTTCCTTCTGTTTGGATAAGAAGAGATATGAAATATTTGACTAAGATTGGATTTAATTCCACTTTCCTATTTCTCAACAACAACTTCTCTCATCAGCTATTTCGCGTTTTCAAAGTCATTAATTATCGCGTACCCCTTTTTTATTTAGATTGTACAGCATAACGTACCTTATGCAAATAGAATTAAGGGGTTCCTTTATTTTCTTATGGAATAAGAAGAATTGTTCCATTCTCTTTTTATTTAGGTTTTCTCCCCAAAGAAAAACTTTTTTTGGAGCGTAATTCCTAGTAAAAAAATCCTGGATCCTTCCACTTAGATGAAAAGAAATTTTTCCAATAGAGCCATGGAATCCCCCAGCGGTTGTAGCTGTAACCTGTACTTCAGGGATACGAAAACTCGCTATTCACTCAGTTTTTTTCCATAATAAGATTATGTAGGAGAGATGGCCGAGCGGTTCAAGGCGTAGCATTGGAACTGCTATGTAGACTTTTGTTTACCGAGGGTTCGAATCCCTCTCTTTCCGTTTCTCTTAATTCATCAACGTTACCGATCACAATGTATCAAATCAAATAACAATTTATTGCAGCAATAATATCTTTATTTAATAGAAATTCTCTATAGCAAATTGCTGCGGTATGTAAAATACACATAGACTAAATAACAAAAAAGAAAAAGGATTCTAAGGTGAATCTATTTCTACTAGGTGAATGGGAAAATACGAATTAAGAGCCTTAGGGCGATTTAGTTCGGGGAAAGGGGAAAAATTTTTATGAACCTTTCCTTTTTTCGTTAAGTTCAAGTCTGACGAGAGTAATATTCTACAACTAACAACTCATTTATTTTGAGACCGACCCATTTCCTATCTAGGATTTTTTGTACTAGTCCCTTATATTGCAATGTGTCAACCGTCAAATGCTTTGGCAATTTGCCCTGATCGGATGAAGCAATAGAATTTTGAACGAGGCGTTTTGATCTTTGGTTATCCTTCGTAGTAATAATATCTCGGGGTTTGCAACGAAAACTTGGTATATCAACTATACGATCATTAACTAAAATATGTCTATGGTTAACTAATTGCCGGGCCCCAGGAATGGTTGAAGCCATACCCAATCGAAAAACGATATTATCCAAACGCATTTCGAGTAATTGTAGTAAAACCTGACCTGTTGACCTTTTTGCTTTTCCGGCCATATGTACATATCTAAGTAATTGTCGTTCTGTCAGACCATAATGAAAACGCAATTTCTGTTTTTCTTCAAGACGAATACGATATTGCTCTTTTTTCCCAGAATGGAATTTCTTTTTCAGATTACTTCCGGATTTAGGTGTTTTTCTAGTGAGTCCTGGTAAAGCTCCCAGACGGCGTATTTTTTTTAAACGAGGTCCTCTATAACGGGACATGAAGACTCCTTTTTTATTTTATTGAAATTTCATTTTACACAATAAATTTCATTGTATTTACATTACAGAATACATCGAAATTAAAACTGAATTAAACTAAAGGATAAACAGAGTAAAATCTACTAAAGTACCACAGTACCACAAAAAACGTAATTTCATCAACATCTGGACTTTTTGTATATATATTATATATTTTAATGTTTTGTATCTAGCAAAATTGTAAGGTAGAACAACATAATAGACTCTGGATTCTCCATTTAATTCGGAGGAAAAGAGAGATTTTTGTTCATGGAACATCGACAGAGAAAAAAGCCGACTATCGGATTTGAACCGATGACCCTCGCATTACAAATGCGATGCTCTAACCTCTGAGCTAAGCGGGCTTACATAACAGAAATAGTGTAACAAATAGGAATATATATAGGAAATCTGTAAAATGTAAGATCTTAATTATTAATCTTAGTTATTAACTAGTTCCACATTGGAAGTTCTGCTTAGAAAAAAAAAAAAAAGAATGAATATCAAGCGTTATAGTATGATTTAGAATACTATAAAAAAAGGGGGAGGGGGAGAAAAACTTTGGAATATATTGATTCCGATTGAATTGGAAATATATCAACGATAGAATCAATGCAATTCAGAATTGCAATAAGTGGGGTCTATCAAATAGAGATGAGCTGCTAGACTACGTCGAATAATGAATTCAATGATTCAAAAAAACTAAGAGATAAATGAAATTACACAAGGAATCCTAGTTTCAAAGAAAAGGAAAATGGGGATATGGCGAAATCGGTAGACGCTACGGACTTGATTGTATTGAGCCTTGGTATGGAAACCTGCTAAGTGGTAACTTCCAAATTCAGAGAAACCCTGGAATTAAAAATGGGCAATCCTGAGCCAAATCCCACTTTTGATAAACAAGCGGTTCTCAAACTAGAACCCAAAGGAAAAGGATAGGTGCAGAGACTCAATGGAAGCTGTTCTAACGAATCGAGGTAATTACGTTGTGTTAGTAGGGAAACTCCCTCTAAATTAGAGAAAGAAGGGCTTTATAGATCTAATACACACGTATGGATACTGGCATAGCAAACCAAAGGATTAATCACAGAATCCTATATCATAATATCATAATATAGGTTCTTTATTTATTTTTGAAAATGAAATTCAGAATTATTATGAAATAGAAAATTCTGAATCCATTCTACTCGAACATTGAGTAATCAAATCCTTCATTCATTGTTTTTGAGATCTTTTAAAAAGTGGAGATTAATCGGACGAGGATAAAGAGAGAGTCCCATTCTACATGTCAATACTGACAACAATGAAATTTCTAGTAAAAGGAAAATCCGTCGACTTTATAAGTTGTGAGGGTTCAAGTCCCTCTATCCCCAACAAACCCTCTTTTATTCCCCAACCATAGTATTTATCCTCTTTTTTCTTTTATCAATGGGTTTAAGATTCATTAGCTTTTTCATTCTACACTTTGACAAATTTCATTCTACACTTTGACAAAGAAGTGCGAAGAGAACTCAATGAATCTTATGCTATTCATTAAATGCATTTCTTTTTTATTAAAGTATCGGCAAGGAATCTCGATTATTAATTCTATTTTGAATTTGAAGTATTATTAAGTAAGCCATCCAAAATGCAT